CCGTTGATTCTTTTATCATCATCCAATAGTTTTCGAATGGGTCCGGTAAAAAATCACAGTGTGATAAAAGAATCAATTCACAAAAATCCTCCAATTAGGAATTCGTTGGGCCCCTTAGGAACAGCCTTTCCCATTGCGAATTTTTATTCATTTTATCATTTATTAACTCATAATCATATATTGATAACTAACTATTTACAACTTGACAATTTAAAACAAACGGTTCAAGTAATTAAATATTATTTAATGGATGAACATGGAAAAATTTATAATCCCGACCTCTCCAGTAATATTTTTTTGAATCCTTTCCATTTGAATTGGTATTTTCTCGATCATAATTGTTGTGAAAAGACATCTACAATAATGAGTCTTGGGCAGTTGATTTGTGAAAATGTATGTATAGCCAAAAACAGACCCCGCCTAAAATCGGGTCAAGTTATACTTGTTCAAGTTGACTCTATAGTAATACGATCCGCTAAGCCTTTTTTGGCCACCCCAGGAGCAACTGTTCATGGCCATTATGGGGAAATCCTTTACGAAGGAGAAACTTTAGTTACATTTTTTTATGAAAAATCGAGATCTGGTGATATAACGCAGGGTCTTCCAAAAGTGGAACAGGTATTAGAAGTGCGTTCGATAGATTCAATATCGATGAATCTAGAAAAAAGGATTGAGGTTTGGAACGAATGTATAACAAGAATTCTTGGAATTCCCTGGGGATTTTTGATTGGTGCTGAACTAACTATAGTGCAAAGCCGTATCTCTTTGGTTAATAAGATACAAAAAGTTTATCGATCCCAGGGGGTGCAGATTCATAATAGGCATATAGAAATTATTGTACGTCAAATAACATCAAAGGTTTTGGTTTCAGAAGATGGAATGTCTAATGTTTTTTCACCCGGAGAACTAATTGGATTGTTACGAGCGGAACGAATGGGGCGCGCTTTAGAAGAAGCGATCTGTTACCGAGCCATCTTATTGGGAATAACAAGAGCATCGCTCAATACTCAAAGTTTCATATCTGAGGCAAGTTTTCAAGAAACTGCTCGGGTTTTAGCAAGGGCGGCTCTCCGGGGCCGTATTGATTGGTTGAAGGGTCTGAAAGAGAACGTTGTTTTGGGGGGGATGATACCTGTTGGTACCGGATTCAAAGGATTAGTATACCCTTCAAAACAACATAACAACATTCCTTTGGAAACAAAAAAAAAGAATCTATTCGGGGGGGAAATGCGAGATATTTTGTTCCACCACAGAAAATTATTGGATTCGTCCCTTATCAAAGAATTTCCATGATACACTAAAAGAATCATTTATAGGATTTAATGACTCCTAAGTTCATCCTTTTCACTATCTTTATTATTATTATTTGGTAATCAAAAAAATGAAAAGATAATAATGAATAAAAAGTTTTGGTTGTCTATCTACGGTAGAAGAGAAAGTTCCGTCGGAACAATTATTTATTTCAGTTTCAGGGTTCCCTCTTTTTTTTTTTCAAAAAAAGAAAGAGGGTGTGGGGAGAAATGACAAGAAGATATTGGAACATCCGTTTGGAAGAGATGATGGAGGCAGGAGTTCATTTTGGCCATGGTACTAGGAAATGGAATCCAAAAATGGCACCTTATATTTCTGCAAAGCGTAAAGGTATTCATATTATAAATCTTACTAAAACTGCCCGTTTTTTATCAGAAGCTTGTGATTTGATTTTTGATGCGGCAAGTAGGGGAAAACAATTCTTAATTGTTGGTACCAAAAATAAAGCAGCTGATTCAGTAGCGTGGGCTGCAATAAGGGCCCGGTGTCATTATGTTAATAAAAAATGGCTTGGCGGTATGTTAACGAATTGGTCCACTACTGAAACCAGGCTTTATAAGTTCCGGGACTTAAGAATGGAACAAAAAATGGGGAAATTCAACCGTCTTCCGAAAAGAGATGAAGCTATGCTGAAAAGACAATTATCTCGCTTGCAAACATATCTGGGCGGAATTAAATATATGACAGGGTTACCCGATATTGTAATCATTGTCGATCAGCACGAAGAATATACGGCCTTGCGAGAGTGTATCACTTTGGGAATTCCAACAATTTGTTTAATCGATACAAATTGTGACCCCGATATCGCAGATATTTCGATTCCAGCAAATGATGACGCTATATCTTCAATCCGATTAATTCTTAACAAATTAGTATTCGCAATTTGTGAAGGGCGTTCTAGCTATATAAGAAATCCTTGATTAATAATAAGATAAATAACTTACTTCGGAAGTCCCATAGATTTCGGGAATAGCTTACTCTTTTTTCTTAATTCTAAAAAAGAAATAAAAAGAACTGGGGATACTATGTAATTAGTTAGTTTAGTTAGTATTCAAAATATCCGATTCAAGTAGGCAGGTGGTTGAATCAAAAAATTTTTATTTAAAGTTTGATTTTTTTAGAGGGCAATATGAACGTTCTATCATGTTCCATCAACACACTAAAGGGGTTATACGATATATCCGGTGTGGAAGTAGGCCAACATTTCTATTGGCAAATAGGGAGTTTCCAGGTCCACGGTCAAGTACTTATTACTTCTTGGGTTGTAATTGCTATCTTATTAGGTTCAGCCGCTATAGCTGTTCGTAACCCGCAAACTATTCCGACTGGCGGGCAGAATTTCTTCGAATATGTTCTTGAATTTATTCGAGATGTAAGTAAAACTCAAATTGGCGAAGAGTACGGTCCTTGGGTTCCTTTTATTGGAACTATGTTTCTATTTATTTTTGTTTCTAATTGGTCAGGAGCTCTTTTACCTTGGAAAATAATACAATTACCTCATGGAGAGTTAGCCGCACCCACGAATGATATAAATACTACTGTAGCTTTGGCTTTACTTACGTCAGTGGCATATTTCTATGCGGGTCTTAGCAAAAAGGGATTAAGTTATTTCGGGAAATATATTCAGCCAACTCCAATCCTTTTACCAATCAACATCTTAGAAGATTTCACAAAGCCCTTATCACTTAGTTTTCGACTTTTCGGGAATATCTTAGCTGATGAATTAGTCGTTGTTGTTCTTGTTTCTTTAGTACCTTCAGTGGTTCCTATACCTGTCATGTTCCTTGGATTATTTACAAGTGGTATTCAAGCTCTTATTTTTGCAACTTTAGCTGCGGCGTATATAGGTGAATCCATGGAGGGCCATCATTGAAATAGTCTTTTTTTAGCCCATATGCGCGGCTCAAGATAGTATTTACTTCGGAAATATACAATTTGGGCTATATACAATCTAGAGTAATAGAAAAAAGTTACGATATTAGAGACTTGTAAAAAGAAAGGAAAGAGATCTAAAGGATCTTTTTCCTAAACCCTTCCGTCCGTTTAATTTAACCCTCTCAATGAGTATTCGTTTTATGTTGGTAAGCCTGTGTCAAATTTCAAATAATAAAATAATTGAATAGTTTGAATTTTGCATAAGAATACTTGTAGTATATGTTTATGATATGTGGTGTGATTAAACAAAAGGGCGAAACAATTCTGGTTTCAGTTGCTTTTGTTCAAGAATTGACCAAAAGAAAATTATTATAAATAATAAATTGCATGAACTTAGATCAAAAAAATAATTTGATTTCTATGCAATAATTTACTTAATCCATTTTTCCATTTCCCTTGTATCCGTGGGAATAAGGATAAAGAAAAGGAAAGGGAGAAAAGAATTTACGAAAATACGAAAAAAGGATTCATCAAAATTTTGGGTTTAGAACCAGGTATATGTAATGTAATTGATTGGGGTATATGTAATATAATTGAATGGCTATAAGCCAACTTTTGTAGTTATTTCGACACTTAATTAATTCAATTTAAGATGAATGACTGGTTTGTTTACGTTATAGAAGAAAAACACGTATATGTGATATTAGATATTGACTTGTTATATATGAACTAAAGATATAATTTGCTCTATTACTGTGAAATTGGAGAGGAGATAGGGATTTCAATAGTCAATAAAAGTCTTCTGTTTCATTATGACTGTGAATTAATAAACAGATGAAATCAAGAAATAATTCAACAGTTCGGAACCAAGAAATGGAAGAGCAGAAGTCGTATGGGTTCACAAGGGCTCTGCGAATAGAAACTAAAAAAGATAAATCTAAGTAATTCTGATGATTCAATAATATAATTATATTCGAAGTTCTTAGTTACTTCGACTGGATGAATCCTAGCGACGGAATAATTAAGTCATAATTCATTGGTTGATTGTATCATTAACCATTTCTTTTTTTTGGTACGAGGAACTTATCATGAATCCACTGATTTCTGCCGCTTCTGTTATTGCTGCTGGATTGGCTGTAGGGCTTGCTTCTATTGGACCTGGGGTTGGTCAAGGAACTGCCGCGGGTCAAGCTGTAGAGGGTATCGCGAGACAGCCTGAAGCTGAGGGAAAAATACGAGGCACTCTATTGCTTAGTCTAGCGTTTATGGAAGCTTTAACAATTTATGGACTGGTTGTAGCATTAGCACTTTTATTTGCGAATCCTTTTGTTTAATTTTAGAAATATGAAAATTTTTTATTTTTTCATATTTTATTAGCTTGGACTTGTCGTTTGCTTTTTCGAATTATATCCAAATTAAACTCCTACAATTACGTATTTTTTGAGAAAATAACCACGGGAAGGGCTGATTTGCGGGTGAGGAATTAGCATACCAACTCGCTTTCATCCTTCCCGTCCGTAGTCCAAGGAAAACAATTTTGGGGAAATGTTGTAACAAAAGGAGCAGTTCGTAGTTTAGTTTATAATTCGAATATTCTTTAATTTAACTCGATTTTAAAATAGGAAATAAACAAATAGAATATAGAATAAAAGAAGAAAAGAGGTAATAAAAAAATAACTCTGTTCGGTTTTTTAGTCTATATAAGAGGAGATCATATGAAAAATGTAACCGATTCTTTCCTTTCTTTAGGCCACTGGCCATCTGCCGGGAGTTTCGGGGTTAATACCGATATTTTAGCAACAAATCCAATAAAT